CGATGATGAAGGTCTGCCTTGGCAAATTAGAGTCACTTTGACCGCAGCAAAGTACAGACATAGGCACATCTTTTCGACCGGGGAATTGTTATTTTCTCCGGTCCTTGCGGGACCCTGCTCAAATAATATCTTGCTTGTTCATTACCATCTCTGTTCTTCTGCGATAAGAATGCTCCCAACGACTCGTTTGAGACTGATGATATGTATAGCCATAGCGGTTCTCCGGGCCGAGGAGGTATTAGAACTGGTGCCTCACCTCAGAGAGGTCATTCTTGATTCGTTGCAAGACTGGGACATGGCTCTCGTCCTAAACAAACTCTTCATCCTCTGTTGTCTTGAGCAGTAGGGCGAAAGGCTGGATTTGCCCTGCAAAGTTGGGGATGAACCGCCAGAGAAAAGGATCTGTCCGATCAAGCGCTGCAACTCCTTTTTGCTTCTTTGGGAGTGGGATCCCGGCTCGTTGCTGCCTACCTTGATTCATGGGGCAGGGAGCCGCGAGGGATCTTTGATTATATTAAAAGAATCAGGGTTTTGTTACGAGTTCAGCCCTGTCAGTGCTCTCAGAAACAGGATCAATTAGTGCTAAATAGACAAGCACTAAGTCAATCGGAACTTACTTAATTGAGTGGAGTGGACGGACCAGGCTTTAGGGAAGGGTATAGAGGGGAAGTAGAAGTGCGGACGGTAGGGTGGTCGTAGATCAGAAGATCCTTGGAAGTGCGGCTGTATAGATGTCAGGCGGTTTGGTTTCGCCTCTCAAAACTCATTTGACTGAACTAAGGCGACCAGCCGCAGCAAGGGAAGAGAGGCTTGTTCCATGTTAGCAGCTCGTCTTTTTTTCTATTTTGACCTTCCGGTCTAACGAAATGTTCAGGTCTTTGGGTGCGTGACGCCTAGCTACAAACTCTATATGATTCCGCAGGTGCCACACAGCTTTATGCATCAGCGGCATATTCGCTCTAGACGAATCAAGATGTACCTCCGTGAAACCGTCTAAACTTCCAAGGATTGGAAGATCAAACCGCGCTTCGAGTGTGTTAGGAGTTTTTATCCTGTGGCACCGACCGGGGACTGACAAGGTGGACGAAAGTAAACAAGCGAAGGCCAGAAGGGGGCGGTTCCGTATGAATCGAGGGATCCGGTTCAAAGGGTGTAAGAAGCTTTTTTATATTATATTGGGACCGCCCACAGGGAGCCGGCGGGCTCTAGCGTAGGAGAGGATCGACAGGCCCAATACAAGGAGTAAGAGTTTTGGGTGGTCTAGTGGAACTTGGCTAAGGGAGTGACTTATGGGCGTAACAAGACCCCACTGAATACAAACACTATCCATAAATAAATACTTTCACCTTGGTACTGAATACAGTTTCCGAGTCCATGTCGTGATAATAGAACAAGTACCGCCGCGAAAACTTGCTTGTAAGTACCCACAACTCCCCTTCCCACGTCCTCCTTTGCCCTAGCCGCCGGTCTGCGTTTCTGGCCTAGGGCTATAATTTCGGTTTAATTCCTCTCACTCCTTCGTCCAAAATGACTTCCTTTCGGCCATGGCTTCTCCCTATCATGGCTCCATCTCCTCCTTGTTGGTCCGCCCCGCCCTTTGGTTCGCCCTCCTCCACTCCATTTCTCCGCCTTGGTTCGCCCCTCTTCCCTTAGGGCTCTCCATAAGCTAATAATGAATGCCGAGATCAAACGACATCATGTACCGCGGTTAGAGGGACCTCTTCTGCCTACTCTTCCCTATTATAGGTTCAATGAAGTGAGTTTCCGCTGCTGCTTTTCACTTGACTGAAGGCACCGAAGGTTATGTTGGCATGGTATTTTTGTGTGGGAAGTGGAATGCGGGCATCTGCGGGTCAAGTTTTGGAGGGAAGGCATCTTTCTCTCCCAATTGCCAAGAGGATTCATCTCGCTGCCTTTCCTATCAAGAGTCATAATAGAATTAGGAAAGAAGAAGACGCGTCAGAAGATACCGATGCCGATGTTTGATGGCATTGTGAGAATACTTGAAAATGTGAGGCATGCTCCGGAATTGAAGAAAAGCTTGATTTCACTTTCGGAGCTTGATTCTCGTGGCAAGGCGGAGTTATTAAAGTCTCCAAAGGCATTTTGGTTGTCATGAAAGGTATTCGGAAACTTGTATAAATTGCTTGGAAGCACGGTTGTTGATGGTGCACAAATGGTGATAGAACATGATGAATTTCCGGTGATTGGGTCACATGAGTGAAAAAGGTATGGAGATCTTGATGAAAAGGGAACTTATTCCACAAGGAATTTTGTGAGCATTGTGTATATGGGAAGCATCATAAGCGAAGCTTCAAGGCCACTAGTAAAGGCATACTTGACTACATTCACTCGGCCCGTCTCGCACTAAATCATGTGGAGGTGCATCATACTTCATATCTTTCATTGATGAGGGTCAAATTCTTGAAGTCAAAGGATGAAGCTTTCATGGCATTCAAGCATTTCAAGACCGAGGTTCTGAAAGAAAAGAAACCGGAAGGTGGATCAAGGTGATTAGAACGTTTGGAATTTGTAAACAAAGTCTTTCTCAAGTATTGCAAGGATGAAGGAATTGTCATGCATAATACCATTGTTCGGAGCCGCTCGAATGAAATGAGAGGGGCAGTCAAACCGCTATAACCAGGTATATACATAATATAGAACCAGCTCACTGTAACAGCTATAGATAACCGGTAGACTTAGCCCATGAGTGGCTATAGGGAACCAGCGGGAGGTATCGGATTGAAAGAAAGTTCAACGTACAACATATCTGCGTCCCAGTGACTTCTTGTCTAGAACTAACCCTAAAGGGAACGAAAGCTCATTGATACTCGTTTCTATTTCATTCGAGCACATGTGGGCGTGTGAAAATGTGTCCAGAGAAAAACCCCAGATAGAAGAGCCCACTAACTGCTAAGGGGACAGGAAAGTGTCACAGTGACCAGCAATTTGATCTCCGACAATAAGAAGAAAGCACCGCAGCTAGCTCGCCTTGTCCACGGAACTTCTCCTGTTGAGAATCCTATCTTGCTTGACTGCGCTGGCCTTAAAGCATTGATTTGATTGACTTATCCGCTTAAGTGAGAAAAGGAAGTTGATTTAGCTTGAACCTTGAGCCATAGAAGAGGACCTTTCAGAAGGACGACTGGCTTTAGCCCGAATTAACCGAGAGTAAACCTATTTAACCTATTTAAAGGGGGATTCTCCATTTACTGTATCGTATCCTTTTCTTGTGGTGATGGAAATATATATGTAAGATTGTTGTAGAAGTTTCCAGCCTCACAGGCTTTAGATTGGACTATGGAACCGAGCGAAGACCTTTGAGATGGATATACCCCGGGAGAGTCCACTTATGAAATGGATCCGGATTAACCGCTTTCGACTGAGATGTAACCTTCGCCTTTGCTTTTTTTATTCTATGCGGCTTTCTCCCACTCTAATCTCAGGTTTTTCCTTCTCTATGAACTCTATAGATTGATTGATCCACAAAGAGATTGTACCTACTTCAGTATAAGTTTCTCCTTAACCCTATGGCACTTCGTTGCTTGCTCCAGTGAGCTACCTATTTAATGAAAGGGATCTTATTCTCCTTTTTCAGTGTGTGTACACGCTTGAAAGCGGAAAAGATGAACTCAGACTAATAAAAAGGAAACGGAAACTTATCTTCTGTCCCGTGCGTGCAATTTCCCTTCCTGGTGCAACCTAGACCACAGGAGGCTACCAGCCCCTTCCTAAGGATCTGATCTATCTCGTGGGACTCACTCCGGAAGTATAAACATTGAAGAGGTAAGGCTCTCAAATGCGAGCAAACCCGAGAAAAACAAACACATACTAGTTCAACTATGAGGACTTCGAAAGAGTACGTACTACGGGTCAGTACTAAAGGCTTCGTTAGCTAGTTCTCCTTTGGAAACCCACCGTATCAATACCAGAACATATTGGAAGCTATTCTGAATGTCGCCACCGGACTAATTGACCGCCCTGTCCTATTATCATTCCAGATCGCCCACGGGCCGCCCTAGACTGCTAACAAAGATTCTAACCCTACTGGATCCTACCCTTCTACTAAACCTGACTTCCCGCTTAAGAAGTACTCGATTCCCGTGCGAGCTTTGAGAATCAGTCTACCCCTCTATAACACAATCTTTCTTCTAGTCTTGCTTTCTCAAGCCTATCCTACGTCCAGAATGGGATTGGGTCTTCTTTTTACGTCGAACCGGTAGGCCGGCTTTTGATAGCAACCCCTTGCCTGTAGGAAAAGTGTTCCATTCTTGGGTTCGGAACTTGAACGCATAGTTTTCCCCCGGCAGGCGCTTTTTGCCCTATATAACCCAATTGAGCTAGCCCGCCCCGGAAACTCTTTCTTTCTATTATAGAAGAGAAATGACCATAAGCCCAGACGTCGTTACCGTTTGCCGCTTTCGAGTTTTCGCTAGCTCTGTTGTTAGATTAGATAGGTGTAGTCACCCGAATAGAATAATCTCGATTTGCTTTGTCTTCCGTGCTCGGGCTAAGCCCTTTCCTTGCTTTTCTCCCGTCACCTCCGGCTATCTGCCTTTCCGACCGGTAGTGGGGACAGCTGACCACCACTTACCGCTTAGACGAAGACTTTCTGGAAGGCATACTAGCAGGGGATTCGTACTAAGAGCGGTTCGCAGCATATAGGGGATGTGTTAAAGAGCCGTTATGTAGCATCTGAGAACAACAAAGCAGACATGCACACGAAAAGACTTGCAACAGTAAGGTAAGGCTTGACTTTACTAGTCCTCTCGCTACGACCCTTACTCTTATAACGGGTTACACATGCCACCCGCTTGCTTCAAGTTTGAATGCCCAAGGTTTAGAATCCATGTACAGTCCCAGTCACGAAGACGCAGTCCCGTCCTCTCAACATGAGATCTCTCTATCTGTCTCGCCTTATCCTGCAAACAGCCCTTATTGGACAAGGCAAGGAAAGCCTAAACCTCTATGAGCCTTTACTCGTACAAAAACGATTTCATCCGCTAGGCCTGTCCTCGTTTGAGTAGTGGGCAAATCCCTTGTTCCGTTTGAAAGACTACGCTCTGGGACTGATGACTTGACTGTTTCTGGTGAGTGAATAGCCGGTGAATGAAATTGAATCAGAATCTCCTGTTTGAGAATAAGCTGCTGGTGTAAGTCCTTCTTCGCCTCTTGTCATTAGCTTTTAAAATCCACACTTCTAGTAGGATGCCACCGACTTGCTCAAGAAGGGTCTCAGGCCAGACATTGATTGACGTGGCGGTTGACCAATCCATAGCCTAAAGCTACAACCCAGCTTGAACTACTTCCTACGTCACCCTTCGTCCACCTCTCCCTCAGCGAGGAAATAGTAGTAGCAGCAGTCTCCTCACTAATTAAAGGTTACAGTCCCAACCAAGTCAAAGAGTCCGGTACGAACAAAGGCATTATATGAAAGCTTTCCCATTTTACCATTCAAGGAAGGGATTCGACTTAGACCACTTAGTAGGACCTTCTGGCTTACAGGAGACCTTCCATCCATGGTTGATATCTTCCTAGACTTTTTGTCTTGTCTCTTCGGTAGACCGAGTTGCTTTCTCCAAGTGAGTTTAGTAGCGGAGCAGGCAAGAATAGCCTTTCTTGCAGGATCCAATCCATCACAACGAAAAGGACTAGCTTCAGCCTTATCCATCCACGCTAGAGACGGAAGATTTTTAGATCGACGTCCCCCACCTAGTGTGCATCTTAGGAAGATAAGTGGGCAAATGATGGGATGGGCAATGTAGCAGTATTTTGCCTTGCCCTTCTTACTGGAGTTCCTGCTGCAATTGAATCCCAATAGCTTTGCTATAGCAATGGAATCAGAAGTGGGACCCTTTCTCGAAGGATATGGGGGACTTTAGGATATGCCCGACCTACAGGAAATGCTCGACCCCAATAGCTTGCGCACCCCAAGAGCAAATGGCCAGCAATGGGGCTCCTTAGACGAGCGACTATGCTGAAACGGGTATGCTGCTTTGCCATGGGTTGATTGTTGCTGCTCGGGACAATGAGTTTTACTTTAGTACTCAATTTGAGACTTCATAGGCTACTTGGCGGTAGTAGGCCCAGGTCCATCATTGGCTGGTAGTCTTCACCGGCATCTCCTCTGGAAAGTTTGGTATGTATTTGAAATCGTAATCACAAGAGGAAGACCAGTAGAATAAAAACTTCCTCTCAGAAGCACGCCAAGAAAGCCAAAATATCTCCAGTGCGCTTTCCAAGCAAAAGGGCGGAGACCGGCAAAGGAAAAGAAGTTAGAATGAGAAGAATAAGGCAACGAACGACCTATCCTCACATCGACATGCATGAGCTTTTACCTTTCATTTTACTCCGGGTTCAAAAAGTACCCAAACATGCTTGGATGAATTGAGACGGTATTTTGGAATCTCCCTAATATGGGAGAGCTTGAAAAGGACTGCTAAGGATAGGTGTCTCTAAATAGAAGTCCTTTTAGATTGACTGAACGCAGAAAGCTTCGAATAATAAGATTGACTAAGACTAGTAGCGCTGAAGTGTGCCAAGCGCTTCTCTTTATGTACCAATGCAAACAAACCGGTATTCAATCAATGCACACAAATAGGCTTGCCCCTAGTAAATAGAGCCTTTTTTGAGGTCCAACACTCCTATCTAGGGCTAGGTTTCAACACCATTCACTTGTAAGGCCCCCTCTATTACCGACAGCGGAAATGCCATGAACAGCGGGTAGGCAGGTTATTCTCGATGCAGTGAGAAGAGTAAGAGCGGTAAGGCTTATTACCAACACTGGGTATTCAATAGCCAGGGATAGGGATGAAAGACCAGCCTATTCCCCCAAAAGCAAGAGTGGATACGAGTACTCAAGCAGCGGCAGCACTCACAGCTGATTCACTTGTGCTATCCCCTTCCCCTGCAATTGGCTATTTGGATTCTAAAGCGCATTAAAAGCTGCTTAAACAAAGCGTAAACGCACAATCAACGGAAGGCTTTCTTGAAACCACCTTTACTTCGTTCACTCCTGACCTGACAGAAGCTATGAAACCATCCGGGGTGACTAAGCCCGCGAATCGAATGGTTAAAAAGCCGACTCTGTATACTGACTGCACTGCTCCCTCTTGACAGTTTGCTTCTGTTAGAGCTATTGTGTCACTGTCATTCCATACTTTCTCTGTCGATACCGAACACGGTAACTAACCTATTGACTAACGGTGTTTACAGAGTGGCTCCGAGTGACAACTAGACTTGTCAACTAGTAAAGGAAAGAAGCTATTAAACTATAGGGGAAAGCTATTCTCCATAAGCGCTCTTTTAGCCTGACTCGTTTTCTTTAGCATCCCGCCACTCCTGACTTTGAAAAGGCTAGCTCCGACTAGACAGGCAAGCAGACTCACTTCATTCCTAAATCCTGCGAGACACTTTTTTCTTGTTTATGACTTGTTCACAGGAGTCCATCCATGAATTCCTTCACAAAAAAAATTTCCCATTCTGAAGTCCATCTTCAGC